CCGACGCAACGTAGTCAACTCTATTCGTTAGAACGGCTTCCATTGAGTCTCTGCACCTATCCTTTTTTATTCTAGTTTTATACCCTTGTTTTCCCAAAAGAAAGATTTGGCTCAGGATTGCCCATTTTTAATTCCAGGGTTTCTCTGAATTTGGAAGTTACCACTTAGCAGGTTTCCATACCAAGGCTCAATCCAATCAAGTCCGTAGCGTCTACCAATTTCGCCATATCCCCCTTTCCCTTTTCTTTGAGACCAAGATACATTTATAATTTCATCCATCTCTTTCATTTATTTCTTTTTTTGAAACCGTTGAATTCATTATCTAATGATTTCTATATCGAAAAGGCTGCTATTTTCTTTTTTTGACCATCCTCTATCAGTTCATTTCTATTGGGTAAACCTTGTTTATTTCAATCAGAAATAATTCTATCATTGATGTATTTTCAATTCAAGATGAATAGATATATCCCATATCTATTTTATTTCTCCCTTTCATTTTTACAGTGTGATTTGTAATACTGTAACGTTCGATATTCATTCTTTTTTTTTTCATCCTATCTCCTCCTTTTCAAAATGAAACCAGAATAATGTCTCAATCTAATTTAGATTGTATCTTTATCCTTATCTTATTCTTTTCTTAGGACCGATCCACTATAATGAAATTAACATAATTTACTATCTATAACTGCTTTAGTTAAGCTTTAAGAAAAATTCGATTTATTCTAATTAGAATTTCCAATTGAATTTGATATGATCATATATTATGATTATGATTGATGAAATATTTTTTAATAATTTATTAATATTACTTTATTATATTTTATATTTATTATTTTTTTATTATTTTTATTATTTTCTTTTTTTATTTTAATTATTTCTAAAAGGAACTTAGCTTAGAACTTCTAGCTATAGAACTCTATTAATTAGTTTAGTTCATATGAAATTAATAGCTAAGATCCGACATTTTCCGGAATTCCTATACAACATTTCTATTTGTTACGCAATTTTTCTCTTATGCGAGCCCGCTTAGCTCAGAGGTTAGAGCATCGCATTTGTAATGCGATGGTCATCGGTTCGACTCCGATAGCCGGCTTTTCTCTATCTATTTTTCCGAGATTGATAATCTCTCCTTTTCTTCAAATAAAATGCTGGATCGGCGATCTATTATGTCGTGGTAACTTGCAACTATTAATAAAAATGGATTAGAGCAATTAGATCTCTACAGAACAAATCATCAAACGGAGCCTCAACTTCCTATATATATATATATATACAAAAAATCTAGATGTTGATACAATTCATTTTTTTTTGTAGTACTTCATCAGTCGATTTTGCTTTGTTTATCCTTTAGTTCAGTTTAAATTTAGATTTATTGTGTAAAATGAAATTTCAATAAAATAAAAAAAAAAGGAGTCTTTATGTCTCGTTACCGAGGACCTCGTTTTAAAAAAATACGCCGTCTGGGAGCTTTACCAGGACTAACTAGTAAAAGACCTAGATCCGGAAGTGATCTTAAAAACCAATTGCGTTCTGGGAAAAAATCGCAATATCGTATTCGTTTAGAAGAAAAACAGAAATTGCGTTTTCATTATGGTCTGACAGAGCGACAATTACTTAGATATGTACATATCGCTGGAAAAGCCAAAGGGTCAACGGGTCAGGTTTTACTACAACTACTTGAAATGCGTTTGGATAACATCCTCTTTCGATTGGGTATGGCTTCGACCATCCCCGGAGCCAGGCAATTAGTTAACCATAGACATATTCTAGTTAATGGTCGTATAGTGGATATACCAAGTTATCGTTGCAAACCCCGAGATATTATTACTGCGAAGGATAACCAAAGATCAAAAGGTCTGATTCAAAATTATATTGCTTCATCCGCCCATGAGGAATTGCCAAAACATTTGACTATTGACTCATTCCAATATAAAGGATTAGTAAATCAAATAATAGATAGTAAATGGATCGGTTTGCAAATAAATGAGTTGTTAGTCGTAGAATATTATTCTCGTCAGACTTGAACCTAACAAAATTAAGAAAGAAAGGTTCATAGAATTTTGTCCCCTTTTCGCCGAACTAAATAGATCTAAGGGCCTTAATCCATCCGCATTTTTTCACCTATCACAAATGGATCAACAGTAGGATTTTTTTTCTTTTTTGCTCTTTCCTATTTTATAACCACAATAATTAGGAATAGAGAATTTCTATCAAATAAGGGTCCTATTGCTGGAATAATGGTTTCAATTGTTATTTGATTTGATACATTGTGGTCGATAACGTTGGTGAATTAACAGAAACGGAAAGAGAGGGATTCGAACCCTCGGTAAACAAAAGCCTACATAGCAGTTCCAATACTACGCCTTGAACCACTCGGCCATCTCTCCTACATAATCTTATTATTGACCAGAAACTGAGTGAATAGCGAGTTATTCATATTACTGCAGTACAGGTACGACCGATCACTAGTTCCATAGGAAGAATTCCTTTCCCATTTAATATTTCTCAACAAAAACTTCTCTCATTCATCAGCTACCCCACAGATCTATTCCAAATTTATGAATCGTCCCATGGATTTTGATATTTCGATTGTATGGCGTGGTGTATACACGTTATGCAAACAGAAGGTATGGTTACTCTACTCTATTTTTTCATGGAATGATTATTCCATTCTTTTTTCTCTTTGGATCATAACCAAATCAAAACTTCTCGAGTTATCAGAATCTGTAGTAAAAAAAGTCCTTGGTTATTTAACTTAGATGAAATAGTAATAGTTCCGCTCATTGGTATACTACAAAAATGGGAATGAAATCAATCTGATTCCAATATCTCATATCTTTCCCAAACAAAAGGAGACAATTTAAGCGGAAAGCCCGTATCTATTTAATATCTATTTATTAGAATAAAATTAGTCTGTTTTTATGTTATTTCGTACTGTATAATTCCTTTGCTTTGTTTGTGGGATCATTTTCCCCGAGGGGTAATGAAAAGAATTCTAGAATGGATTGCTAATTATGCCTAGATCTCATATAAATGGAAATTTTATTGATAAGACCTCTTCAATTGTAGCCAATATCTTATTACGAATAATTCCGACAACTTCAGGAGAAAAAAGGGCATTTACCTATTACAGAGATGGTGCGATTTGATTCTTTTTTCTTGTTTTTTTTAGCCCTCACCTCAGTCTTACGAGAAAGAGACGCGGTTCGGTATAGAAAGAACGAAATTCTTGAAATAAACCTACGCTCGGTGAAGGTGAAGTTTGGAGATAGAACAATTCCTTCTATCGTGTATCCTCGATTGATGCAGCCTCAGATGTTTCAATTGTTGATTTGAGTATTGAGCGAAAGGTTACACCTATGGGTTCTGTATTGCGGGTCAATCCTACACTACATTAGTACCAATAGACGGCATAAGGGAAAAAGCACTACACCTAGGAATCAACAACACAAAAACTTTGTTATAAATTCCCCCTTTCCTTATCGGTATCGGGACTAACAAGAATGGTTGGGACAACAAACATCCATCTCGTTTGTACTTTGGATACCCGTATAACCATCAAAGATCGTTGAAGTGACTAATTCCTGGAAATAGAAGGCGTTGAGAACAAAGAAATTGTTGGAGTTACCATTTATATCTAACACTAATATGATTGGTGTTAAGAAAAAACCTCTTGCGGGAAGGCTGGCTAGAGATTTCTTGTAAAAATACTAGTTCCTTTCAGTTCATAATGAGATGAGAATAGTTCAATTTTTATTCTATGGATTATTCCCTTAGTACTATGCGCAGAAGGGAGGAGCCGTATGAGATGAAAATCTCATGTACGGTTCTGGAACGGAGATTTTTTGAATAGAATGAACGACCGTAACGGATGTTGGCTCAATCCGAAGGAAATTATGCGGAAGCTTTACAGAATTATTATGAAGCTACGCGACCAGAAATTGATCCCTATGATCGAAGTTATATACTCTATAACATAGGCCTTATACACACAAGCAATGGAGAGCATACAAAGGCTTTGGAATATTATTTCCGGGCACTAGAACGAAACCCATTCTTACCACAAGCTTTTAATAATATGGCCGTGATCTGTCATTACGTGCGACTATCTCCACTATAGAAATAAGGAAAAAAAGCAAAGATCAAATTGGCTAGTAAATACTAGAAAAAAATAGGCTTTCTACATAATGCATCGTCCAAAGCAACGATTTTTATCAGCTGTAGCAAGGAAAGAGACTTCACGAGAACCAAAATAGGAAGAAAAAAAATGAGTGCAGCCTATATACTATATTCTATGGATAAAGGATCAAATTGATAGAGAAAGCACCGTAAAGATCAATTAGCGAGCTATTGAGTCGATACAGTTAAGAACTGCTTACTTATGTCATGATATGGGACAAAAGTTAGGAATCAACTTATGTAATAGAGTCGATCCACTAAGGTATTGAGCAGCGGTGTAGCATCAGATCCCAAAGATAGTAAGTTCTTTTTTCTTATGGAAAAAAGTCTTTTTCAAAGATTCTATATGAATTCCATATATGAAACCGAGATAGTTACCTTTCAGAAAATTCTAACGATATTGTGGGGATACCTATGCTTCATTCTTCTGAAGGTGGGAGAAAAGATCAAACTGATTCTGATTATTGATCAAAATTAGGGTTTAAAACTTATGTAATTAACTTCTTCTGGTTAACCCAAGAAAAAATGGGATAGGTTTATGAGAAATCTAATTCAGTTAGCATAGGGTAGATTAAGATAGGACACAAAAAGAATCGATTTTTGAGCCGTATGAGGTAGGAAACTCTCAAGTACGGTTCTAAGGGAAGGAACCACCTATTCCGACCGGGGAGAACAGGCCATTCTACAGGGTGATTCTGAAATTGCGGAAGCTTGGTCCGATCAAGCTGCTGAGTATTGGAAACAAGCTATAGCGCTTACTCCAGGTAATTATATTGAAGCACATAATTGGTTGAAAATCACGAAGCGCTTCGAATAAAACC